AAATTTTAACTGTGATGAGATAATCAATAAGGATTGGGATATGCGCAAAAATCCAAGATTTCATCTTTTCGCCCGGAGCATTAAGAGTCTTTTTTTTGCTTGAAATTTTCTTTTTTATTTTTACTTTTTTTTATAAGTTCATTTTTTTTTATAAGTTCATTGAAGAAGTTTTATTTGCTCAGTAAGTTACTCCCACCCCTTTTTTGTTTGTCCACTACTTCTTATGAATCGAAACAAACGAGTTCCGATAGAACTGGAAAATCAAATAAATAGTAATCTTTGACGAACAGGATCAATAATCATTATTATTTCCACACAAGAAAAGGAATTTTCCACCCTTTTCTTGTGTGGAAGATTAGGAAGACGAGTAATCCCTCCTAGAATCATTTGTTCCTTTCATTTATCCGCGTGTATTCTCCTCCTACTTATGCCTATTATCTATTCGAATTCGATTCTATTAGGTACAAAAAAACTATTGATGCATTACATGGCATTTACAATCTGCCAATGGGAGGCCTAGCATAGTCACAACACTCCCATTTTGATTGAAAAAAAGAAGGGGGGATCAAGTAGTCTTCTTCACAATATACATACTATTGCTAGGAATGGGATACAAGCAATTTCCGGCATCTCGCAGAAAAACAGTATAAACAAAGCAAGCAAAACATTTTCCATGATTTTTTTGAATCATACATAATTGCATCGATCACAACAATTCGGCTCTTTTTACCAGCTTGATGAATCCGTGGATCTAGAAATTCATTTCGGACAATTGAACCTTCTCAAACTGTTTCTTTTTTAGAACCAAAAAGATTTGTGCCAGAATAACAGATGCCAAGAAGAACAACAAACCTTGGACACGTAATGGATCTTGAAGTACTATTTCTGCATCTCCCTGACCAAATCCACCCACATTGGGATTACTCGTTAATGGTTGATCAAGCTTGATAGATTCACCCTCTGAAACAAGAAGTTCTGGTCCTGGAGGTATAATATCAACCACTTGGTGTCCATCCGATGCGTCAGCTATGGTTATTTCATACCCCCCTTTTTCTTTACGTACTATTCTGCTTACTATACCTGCTGCTGTAGCATTATAGACTGTATTGTTACTCTTGTTCCCATCGGGATAAATCTGACCTCTTCCCCTGTTCCCACCTACATATATGGGATACTTTAAGAAGTGAACGTCTTTCTTAGTATCAGGGTCCGGGGAAAGAATGGGAAAGACGATTTCACTATATTTCTGACCAGGAACAGGACCTACCACAAGAATATTTCTTTTAGTGGGGCGATAACTCTGAAAAGACAGATTGCCTATCTTTTCTTTCATCTCGGGAGAAATACGATCGGGGGGAGCTAATTCGAATCCCTCGGGTAAAATAAGAACAGCCCCCACATTCAAAGCCCCCTTTTTCCCATTAGCAAGAACTTGTTTCAGTTGCATATCATAAGGGATTCTAACAACTGCTTCAAATACAGTATCAGGAAGCACAGCTTGTGGAACCTCAATATCCACGGGCTTATTAGCTAAATGGCAATTGGCGCATACAATACGCCCAGTTGCTTCTCGTGGATTTTCATAACCCTGCTGCGCAAAAATGGGATATGCATTTGAAATAGATGTCCGAGTTATGACATATATCATGATCGATACGGAAATGAATCGAGTCATCTGTTCCTTTACCCAAGAAAAGGTATTTCTATTTTGCATGGTCCAATTATTGATCCCGGAAATTTCTACAATAAATTAGGTAGGTAGCTAGTATAGTTCCCTATCCACGATTCTGCCATTGTACTGGAGGGGGAATCCCTTAGACGGGTAGAAGTATAAAGAGTGAGTCAGATTAAAAATGGTTTGTTTATGTACGAAGTAACATTCGGATTTGATTGATATCGGCAGATCAAATGAGTTCTTCATTCATTCATTGAATGATAAACCACTACAAGTGAAGGAGATACACGATTTAAATAATGGAAGATCCAATATTTCAAAATTGTATCTAGAATGACTGGAAAAGTGGAAACAAGACCAGATATAATTTGATTGTTATGAGCAAATCCAAAATCTTTGTAGACCGAACCAATCATTAGTTCCCAACCATGGGGCGAGTGGAATCCGATACATAAATCAGTTAATAAAAGAATAGAAAAAGCTTTTATTGTGTCGCTTAAATTATAGAGGAATTCCTGAACCCAAGAATTAAGAATGACAAGTTCTTCATTACCCAGAATAGAATAACCACTTAGAATAGCAAAACAGATTATATTTGTCGAGAAATGCAAAATTATATGGATATGATCTTCATTGTGCATTTTGACCAATTGTATTGTTTCTTTGTGGATTCCTATACGAAGCTTTTGTATCTGTGTCTCCGGGTACTCCTTTATCATTTCGTCCAACAGGAATAGTTGTTCTAATTCTATGAATCTTTCTAGAACGTTCTTCTCTTGAATATCATTCAAAAAAGTTTCGGATTGCCTTGTATTCCACCAATTAGTAACTAAAGGTTCCAGACTTTTATTAAATGAGAGAGAGATCCACCAGGGCAAAAAGACTATAGATGCAAGATATGGGAGGGGAGTCAATGCTTTCTTTTTTGACACTTTTAATCTGTTCTGTAAATTGTTAATGAAACTGCTTCATTCGCCGACTCTATCTGATCCGATATTTTTATGAAGCATGAGTTCTATAACAAGGTATGGAACCTATGGATCGGATCTATTCCTTCTTTTTTTTTTGAATTGTTTAGTCCTTGGATCTAGAAAGAATATAGAAATAGAATAAAGGTCCGTTTCGAATGAAGAAATAATCAAGTTCCCAGATATCTCAATTGGTCAAATTCGAACCAATTGTATCTTCATTTGTTCCTTTCGATGAATGCCCGAAAAACCACTTGAAGTAATGAATATTATTCGGATTTCGAGACGAAAGAACTCCCCCTGTATCAATCAATTATTTCGAAATGTTTCACTGGCTACCCACAGCCCAGGAATAATTGAGGGGATATTTCTGAAGAATATTGATGATGAAATCCGAAATGGGTGGCAAAACAAGAGAGAAATTGAATAGTTATGAGAGATCCAATCGTTTGGTCATCAAGGAGCAAAAGAAAGGATAAAAAAAAAAGAAACATCGATTGACGAAAGAGAGATAATTTACGAGATACGATCCATCTGTATCTAACGTATCAATTCAAAATATTGGTCCTAAAAAGATGAATTCTGTACTGTATTCCGAAATGTTCTGATATGTGTGATGAATACATACTTATTAGATTTGTTACTAGTATGAAAGAATTGAGTTTAGTTCCATATGTAAAAAAAAGAGTTTTGTTGGATAAAAATAGCTTCTTATTATGGTTGTTCCGTATTCGTCCGCCTGCTTTATTCTATGGGCCACAACACAACGGTATTACCAACGGAACGGGGGAAATAGAATCGAACATGTTTTGCTCGAATAAACGTTCCGAAGAAACTTCAGTTATATTAAAAAGGGGATTCCTGAGTTCCTTCCCTCATGCGGAGAAAGCATTCATTCTTCAGTTCATTTCAAAATACTTCAATTGGTACGCGCAAGAAATAGGCCGATTCAGCAGCTTTTTGTTCAATTTCTCGTGGAGTAAAATTCTCATCGGTACGAGTCAAGGGAATGGCTCCCTGGCCTCTGATTTCCATATAAAGGACACGACGAGGATAAAGACCCTCTTTAACTTCCATTCTGATTGACTGGATATCTCTCATAAGGAATCGAAGGAAGATGCGACGATTTATTCCAGGAAATCCCCAACGAAAAATACACACTATTCCTTCTTTTCTATCAAAAAGATCATAACCACTACCTACATTCCACGAAATTGTGCACCACAAATAGGAACTAATGAACAGACCAGCGATCCCATAGAAAGACATCACGATTCCTTGGGGAAAAAAAAGGATTTCCTGAGAGGGAAATACGGATATCAGATTCCTACCAAGATAACTGGAAGTTCCAACCAATAAGAATCCTAGTGAACCTAAAAAAAGGATACAGGCCCAGCAGAAATTACTTGTTTTTCGAGACCCCGTTATAAGTTCTATCCATATACGTTCGGATTGCCAGTTCATACTCGATCCAGTTGCATTCTATTGGAATTGAGAGAATAGAATAAGCCAAATGAATTTGACTTTACTTTTTTTGTTTTGATCCCGAAGTAACTCTCATCAACTAGCACTATTATGATGTAAACCATTAGGAGTAATTCATCGAATTGGTTAGATATAAAATAATAACATCCCCTTCATATGATCCCACTATGTATATCTACATACATATAGATACATTGACTTTCTATTTCAGATATTCGCTGATCTATTTGAAAACAAAAACAGCTATACCCACATATAATATACATGCATTTATCCATATATCATGGATCTGCATGCATAACAATAACAGCTTTTTTATTTGTGCTCGGAGGGAGTCACATGTCGTACCGTACCCTATTCCACTAAAAGATATCTGTATTATGATCCAAGTCCAAGTGTTAAAATAAATTGATGAGATTTGATCCCATCGGATCTAAACAATCTTGTTTTTTTGAACATGAAGAGATAAAGAAGCCATTGCAATTGCCGGAAATACTAGGCCCACTAAAGGCACAAAAATAGAGGGTAAATTGAAATCTGTCATAGAATAGGTGCCTCGATTTAATATTTGTACTTGTTATAAATTTGTACTTGTTAGAAATATATCTTATGATAAGTATATTTATTATAAGTATATAATAAGTGCAAGGAATGTAGAACTAAATAAGTGTACCTATTCATCTTTCTACACAAAATATATGTATGATAATCCGCTTTTTTATTCTTGTTCTCCCGTCCTTATCTTATAATAAAGAGTTTCTTACGAGTTCCCTAAGGATTCGTTAGAATACGATCCAACAGAGATTCATAGTAAAAAAAAAAGGAGGTTCTCGGGAGATATAGATATAGAAATATGCAACATTTCTATTATA